GCACATTACATTACTTAGATAGATGATAGATCCCGCTAAGTAACATTAAGTAGGAGTGAAGAAATAGAATAAATATGAAAGAAAATACGAAAACTAAATTAAGAAATGAAAAAAGATCAGATTTGATTTGTACTGTGTTTGAAATATATCTTGTCTATTCCTACCCTTCAACTTCTTTAGACTTTAGACTTTTAAGTTCTTTAACCAACTTATTTAACTTATTTATTTTAGATATTTGATTTTAGATATCTATTTAGATATCTATGAAGGCTTAACATTCTTTTGAGTGAGAGAAAACACAGTATAAAAAAAAAAAAAGCAAAGAAAAGAGAGCATAATCCCATTTTGTTCTTTACCATACAATACATATATATATATTTTTACCCGTTTCGAAAATGGAGGTATATATCCATACATACACTATCTATATACCTAGATAAATACGTATATATATAATGCTCTGGACTATTAACGAATATGTATCCCGATTCGTTTCGCTTAATTTGTATGAATAATTATCCGATACATTATTCACGTGTCAGGAACCAGATTTGAACTGGTGACACGAGGATTTTCAGTCCTCTGCTCTACCAACTGAGCTATCCCGACCCGGCCATTTTCCGTGCATCATCCTAGTGGAGCGCCTTATCCATGTCAATTAAAGGGACTAAAAAAGTAAAAACTATTAAAAAATCTTACTCAGTCCCTGAATTTCTTAGATCTTCAAAAAAAAAAGACTCTCTTTGGTAAGGATAATGATATGGACTGTGAATGATTTAATGATGGGGATTCTTGCCCATATATGTCCATTTGTACGGGTATCATATCTAGTCCAAAGACTTGGGATAAGATACAAAAATTGTTGTTCGTATCCATTTGTGAAAGAATAGAATGAATGAGAAACATAGTGAATTTTGTTTGAACCGATGACGAAAAAAATAGGATAATATAAAATATAAAAAATAAAGTAGTTAGGAAGTAAAATGGGCTTTTTATTGGGGATAGAGGGACTTGAACCCTCACGACTTCTAAAGTCGACGGATTTTCCTTTTACTATAAATTTCATTGTTGTCGATATTGACATGTAGAATGGGACTCTCTCTTTATTCTCGTCCAATTAATCAGTTTTTCAAAAGATTTTTCAGACTCTGGAATGAATAATTTGATAACTGAATATTCGATTCTTTCTTCAACTTCGATTGGAATAGATTCACAATAACTCTAAATTTTTTTTTTTCATATTCATATCCATATTCATATCATATTCATATCATATATATATATATAAATATATTCATATATATATTTATATATTATTATTATATAATATATAATATAAAAATAATATAAAATATATAATAAATATATAATATGGATTCGGATTCGGGCCGTGATTAATCAATCGTTTGATATGTCAGTATGTATATATACGTATATGGGGGCATCCTATCTGTAATTTTGATAGAGGGATTCCAGCTACCAACGCAACGTAACGTAGTCAACTCCATTCGTTAGAACAGCTTCCATTGAGTCTCTGCACCTATCCCTTTTTGATTCTAGTTTTATAAATTAAACCCCTATTTTATCAAAATAAAGATTTGGCTCAGGATTGCCCATTTTGAATTCCGGGGTTTCTCTGAATTTGGAAGTTACCACTTAGCAGGTTTCCATACCAAGGCTCAAGCTAATCAAGTCCGTAGCGTCTACCGATTTCGCCATATCCCCCCTTGAGACAGGATCTAGTTGTAATTCACCCCTTTCATTTATCTTGAAATCGTTGAATTCATTAGCTAATGATTCTTATATCTAAAAAGTGTATGCCGCTATTTTATTTTTTTTTTCGCCATCCTCTCAGTTATATTCATAATAAAATAAATATAATTAAAATTTAGTATTTTTCAGTATTAGTATTTTCGTATAAAAATAGTAAATTACTATAAAATCAAAATCTGGTAGTTTCCTGAATTCCTATTCACTATTTCTGTTATGCGAGCCCGCTTAGCTCAGAGGTTAGAGCATCGCATTTGTAATGCGATGGTCATCGGTTCGATTCCGATAGCCGGCTTTTCTTTTTCTCTATCCATTTTTTCCGTGATTGATAATCTCTCCTCTCCTTTTCTCAAAATGTCGGGCCGATGATCTATTATGTCGTGTTAACTCGCAACTATGAATAAAAAATGAATTGGAGCAATTAGATCTCTTTAGATCTCTACGGAACAAATCATAAAACGGAGCCTTAACTTCCTATATATACAAAAAATCCGGATATTGATACAATTCATTTCATTCTATTTTCATTCTATTTTAGTAGTACTTCAGTAGATATTTAGCTTTGCTTTGTTTATCCTTTAGTTCAGTCTTAATTTAGATTTTTTCTGTAAAATGAAATTTCAATAAAATAAAAAGGAGTTTTATGTCTCGTTACCGAGGGCCTCGTTTCAAAAAAATACGCCGTCTGGGGGCTTTACCAGGATTAACTAGCAAAAGGCCTAAATCCGGAAGTGATCTTAAAAACCAATTGCGCTCTAGGAAAAGATCACAATATCGTATTCGGCTAGAAGAAAAACAGAAATTGCGTTTTCATTATGGTCTCACAGAACGGCAATTACTTAGATATGTGCATATCGCTGGAAAAGCCAAAGGGTCAACAGGTCAAGTTTTACTACAGCTACTTGAGATGCGTTTGGATAACATCCTTTTTCGATTGGGTATGGCTTCAACCATTCCTGGAGCCAGACAATTAGTTAACCATAGACATATTTTAGTTAATGGTCGTGTAGTGGATATACCAAGTTATCGTTGCAAACCCCAAGATATTATTACTCCGAAGGATGAACAAAGATCGAAAGCTCTGATTCAAAATTATATTGCTTCATCGCCCCGCGAGGAATTGCCAAAACATTTAACTATTGACTCATTCCAATATAAAGGATTAGTAAATCAAATAATAGATAGTAAGTGGATCGGTTTGAAAATAAATGAGTTGTTAGTCGTAGAATATTATTCCCGTCAGACTTAAACCTAACGAAATAACAAGGTTCAGACAATTTTTTTTCCCTTTTGTCGAAGGAAATAGATTTAAGGTTTAAGGGCTTTGATCCGCATTTTTCTTATTGACGTATCACAAGTAATGTAATTAGGAATAGAGAATCCTTATCAAATCAAATACAAATAAAGGTCTTACTGTTCTGTTGGAATAATGCTATCAATTGTTATTTGATTTGATACATTGTGGTCGGTAACGTCGGTGAATCAACAGAAACGGAAAGAGAGGGATTCGAACCCTCGGTAAACAAAAGCCTACATAGCAGTTCCAATGCTACGCCTTGAACCACTCGGCCATCTCTCCCACATATACATAATCTTATTATTGAACAGAAACCGAGTGAAGTGAATAACGAGTCATTCATATTATTGCAGTACGGGTACGACAAATCAATGGTTCCATAGAAATACAAAATCCCTTTCAAATTTCATAGTTCTCAACAACAATTTCCTCATCAGTTCCCCCATAGATCTATTACTAGATCTATTAGTAATTGTCCCTTGGATTTTTCTATTTCAATTGTATGACGTATACACGTTATGCAAATAAAAGAGATGGTTACTCTAATTTGAATTTGAAATTGGATAGTTTATCATGGACTGATTATTCCATTCTTTTTCCTCTTTTATTTGGACCATAACCAAATCAAAACTTATCGAGTTACCAGAATCCGTAGTAAAATCAAGTCCTCTAAATTGGTATTAAATCCGATCTTATTCAAATATTTCATATCTCTCCTTGTCCAAAAGGGAACAATTTCCGCGTAAGGTCCACATCTTTTTTTTATTAATCTATTTTATGATATTTCGTACTACTTTGGATCATTTTCCCCAAGGGAAAATGAGAAGAATTATATAATGGATTGCTAATTATGCCTAGATCCCGGATAAATGGAAATTTTATTGATAAGACTTCTTCAATTCTAGCCAATATCTTATTACGAATAATTCCGACAACTTCAGGGGAAAAAAGGGCATTTACCTATTACAGAGATGGTGCGATTTGATTTGATTCTTTTTTCTTGTTTTTTTAGGCCTTAATCTGAGAAAAAGAGGCGCGGTTCGGGATAGAAAGAAACAAATTATTTTATTGAAATAAACCGACGCTTGGTGAAGGTAAAGTTTTGAGATAGAACAATTCCTTCTGTCGTGTATCCTCGATTGATGCGGCCTCAGATGCTTTAATTATCGATTTTAGTATTGAGCGAAAGGTTACACCTATAGGTTCTGGATTGCGGGTCAATACTACGCCACTAGTACCAATAGGCAGCATAGCATAGGGGAAGAAGCACTACTCTAAGGAATCAACAACACGAAAACTTTGTTATAAATTATCCCTTACTTATGGGTCTCGGGACTAACAAGAATGGTTGGGACAACAAACATCCATCTCGTTCGTACTTTGGATACCCACATAACCATCAAAGATTGTTGAAGTGACTAATTCCTCTATAAATTAGGAGGCGTTGAGGACAAAGAAATTATTGGAGTTACCATTTCCATCTAGCACTAATACAATTGGTGTTAAGAAGAGACCTCTTTCGGGAAGGCTGGCTAGGGATTTCTAGTAAAAATACTAGCCCCCGTCAGTTCATAATGAGAATGGTGAAATCTTGATTCCATAGATGATTATTTCCCTTAGTACTATGCACAGAGGGGAGGAGCCATATGAGATGAAAATCTCATGTATGGTTCTGGAACGGAGATTCTTTGAATAGAATGAACGACCGTAACGGATGTCGGCTCAATCTGAAGGAAATTATGCGGAAGCTTTACAGAATTATTATGAAGCTACGCGACTAGAAATTGATCCCTACGATCGAAGTTATATACTCTATAACATAGGCCTTATACACACAAGCAACGGAGAACATACGAAGGCTTTGGAATATTATTTCCGGGCACTCGAACGAAACCCATTCTTACCACAAGCTTTTAATAATATGGCCGTGATCTGTCATTACGTGCGACTATCTCCATTATAGAAAGAAGGAAAAAAAGATCAAATTACCTAGTAAATACTAGAAAAAAAAAAAAATAAGCTTTCTACATATGCATCGTCCAAAGCAACGATTTTTATCAGCTGTAGCAAGGAAAAAGTCTTCACGAGAACCAAAATATGAAGAAATAGGTACGCTTATATACTCTATGGATAAAGGATCGAATTGATAGAGAAAGCACCGTAAAGATCAATTAGCAAGCTATTTGGTCGATACAGTTAAGAACTGCTTACTTATGTCATGATATATGAGATATAAAGTGAGGAATCAACTTATGTAATAAAGTCGATCCACTAAGTTATTGAGCAGCGGTGTAGCATCAGATCCCAAAGATAGTAATTTCTTTTTTCTTATGGAGGAAGGTATTTTTCAAAAATTCTATATGAATTTCATATATGAAATGAAACCGAGGTAGTTACCTTTCAGAAAATTCTAACAGGGGGATACCCATTCTTCATTCTTCTGAAGGTAGGAGAAAAGATAAAACTGATTATTGATCAAAATTAGAGTTTGAAACTTATGTAATTAACTTTATTTCTTCTGGTTAACCCAAGAAAAATGGGATAGGTTTATTATTATGAAAAATTTAATTCATTTAGCATAGGATAAATTAATAAGACGGGCGGCAACAGAATCGATTGCTGAGCCGTATGAGGTAGGAAACTCTCAAGTACGGTTCTAAGGGAAGGAATTTACCCACCTATTCCGACCGGGGAGAACAGGCCATTCTACAGGGTGATTCTGAAATTGCGGAGGCTTGGTTCGATCAAGCTGCTGAGTATTGGAAACAAGCTATAGCGCTTACTCCGGGTAATTATATTGAAGCACATAATTGGTTGAAGATCACGAGGCGTTTCGAATTCGAATAAAAGCACTTTCGTTTTTAATTTATTAAAATAAAAATTGGTTATTGGATCCATCAATCAAATAAAATAGATCGTTCTTATGAGAAGATCCAATCAAGAATTTCATTATATCCCCTCCTCCTAAAACACATTATATTTTGTATGGTATCTCATAAGTATAAATACTACGGATACAGCAGTATAGAATATAGCTAATAAAACAAGGCTAATAAATAACATAACGAAAGAGACCCTCGAATTATTAAATATAGATATCGCAATAGATCTTATTAATTCTAAGAAATGATCTTGTCTTGTAATTTGTAATAGAGTAAGAAGATGTTTCATGGAAGTATATAGGCACTTTTACATTCAGATATAAATATATAAATACACTAGCAAAAAAAAGAGTTTCTTCGTCATGTCAGGAAAAAGGATTTTACAATATAAAAAGGGGTCCGTTGGGCGCCTAATCGTTATGTCATAATAGATCCGAACACTTGCCCCGGATCGACTTTGATATCATAACTGCTCTAGTGAATAACTCAATAAAATAAAAATAGATGGATGAGAGATGGGAAAGAAAGGGACCAATCATAAATAAAATATCCATCTTTCAGAGGTTAAACTAAAAACTTGACTGTTGGCAGGTCTCTTTGTATGTGTTGTCCGGAAAGAGGAGGACTTAATGATTATTCGTTCGCCGGAACCAGAAGTGAAAATTGTTGTAGATAGGGATCCTGTAAAAACGTCTTTTGAGGAATGGGCCAGACCTGGGCATTTCTCACGAACAATAGCTAAGGGCCCTGATACTACTACTTGGATCTGGAATCTACATGCTGATGCTCACGATTTCGACAGTCATACCAGTGATTTGGAGGAGATCTCTCGAAAAGTATTTAGTGCTCATTTCGGTCAACTATCCATTATCTTTCTTTGGCTGAGTGGCATGTACTTCCATGGCGCCCGTTTTTCCAATTATGAAGCATGGCTAAGCGATCCTGTTCACATTGGACCCAGTGCCCAGGTGGTTTGGCCAATAGTGGGTCAAGAAATATTGAATGGTGATGTGGGCGGGGGTTTCCGAGGAATACAAATAACCTCCGGTTTTTTTCAGCTTTGGCGAGCATCTGGAATAACTAATGAATTACAACTCTATTGTACTGCAATCGGTGCATTGGTCTTTGCATCATTAATGCTTTTTGCTGGTTGGTTCCATTATCATAAAGCCGCCCCAAAATTGGCTTGGTTCCAAGATGTGGAATCTATGTTGAATCACCATTTAGCGGGGTTACTAGGACTTGGGTCTCTTTCTTGGGCGGGACACCAAATCCATGTATCTTTACCGATTAACCAATTTCTCGATGCTGGGGTTGATCCTAAAGAGATACCACTTCCTCATGAATTCATCTTGAATCGGGATCTTTTGGCTCAACTTTATCCCAGTTTTGCCGAAGGAGCAACTCCCTTTTTCACCTTGAATTGGTCAAAATATGCAGAATTTCTGAGTTTTCGTGGAGGATTAAATCCAATAACAGGGGGTCTGTGGCTGAGTGATACTGCGCACCATCATTTAGCTATTGCAATTCTTTTCTTGATCGCCGGTCATA